CGTGAAAGCAAAAATTACAAGATAAGAACTAATAGGAATCGTAGTAATTTAATGAGTTCTAAGGATTTCGATATAACTCAAAACTACAATCAATTGTGGATTCAATGCGACAATTGTTATGGATTAATGTATAAGAAATTCAAAATGAATGTTTGTGAACAATGTGGACATTATTTGAAAATGAGTAGTTCAGAGAGAATCGAGCTTTCGATTGATCCGGGTACTTGGAATCCTATGGATGAAGACATGGTCTCTGCGGATCCCATTAAATTTCATTCGAGGGAGGAACCTTATAAAAATCGCATTGACTCTGCTCAAAAAACGACAGGATTGACTGACGCTGTTCAAACAGGTACAGGTCAACTAAACGGTATTCCGGTAGCCCTTGGGGTTATGGATTTTAAGTTTTTGGGGGGTAGTATGGGATCCGTAGTAGGCGAAAAAATCACTCGTTTGATCGAGTATGCTACCAATCAACGTTTACCTCTTATTTTAGTGTGTTCTTCCGGAGGAGCACGAATGCAAGAAGGAAGTTTAAGTTTGATGCAAATGGCTAAAATTTCTTCGGTTTTATGTGATTATCAATCAAGTAAAAAGTTATTCTATATATCAATTCTTACATCTCCTACTACCGGTGGGGTCACAGCAAGTTTTGGTATGTTGGGGGATATCATTATTGCTGAACCCTATGCCTATATTGCATTTGCGGGTAAAAGAGTAATTGAACAAACATTGAAAAAAGCCGTGCCTGAAGGTTCACAAGCGGCTGAATCTTTATTACGTAAGGGCTTATTGGATGCAATTGTACCACGTAATCCTTTAAAAGGTGTTCTGAGTGAGTTATTTCAGCTCCATGCTTTTTTTCCTTTGAACAAAAATTCAATCAAATAGAACGGTTAGTTTATCAGAATTAAACGAAACCCCCGAAAAATAAATTTTTCTTTCGAATCATTTTTTTATCGATATGTTTGTTTACTACTCAGTAAACCTCTATCAACAAGATAAAAAGTGAATTTTGGCTTTCGGGAAGTTCAAATTAGACTAGACAAATAAAACAAAGTTCATTTTCCTCCCTTGCTTGCATATGTATAGATAATTCAAATAGAGATATATACAGATCTATAGAGAGTCTTCCGTCTTTTTGCATTTCCCGAAAATTCCCTGTTGTTGGATCAGATTCTAATCAATTTTGTAGAAATTTTTAATGGAATAAAATTTTTTCTTTATTAATGACTATTAGAAGACAAAAAGAATAATAAATCTAACAAGGGGAGTATGATACATCTATTTTATTTTGAAAGATTTATTAAGTCCATTTATTTAGTTTGGCGTTTCTTATACCTATTTTTTTATTCTATTTCTATTAGGTTCTATTCTATATATTTATATTAGGTTGTATATTAGATATATCTTTACTTAAAGATACTTAGTATAATTATATAATATATATAATAGAAATAATAAAAATCCAAGATATTCTAAGATATCTTTAGAATTCAGAATATAACAATAACAGGTACAAATATTAAATTGAGGTACCCATTTTATGACAACTTTCAATAACTTACCCTCTATTTTTGTGCCTTTAGTAGGCCTAGTCTTTCCGGCAATTGCAATGGCTTCTTTATTTCTTCATATTCAAAAAAATAAGATTTTTTAAATCGGATGAGACCTAATCGTATCACTCCTTTTTTTATTTTAAAAACTTCGATTCGATAAGACCCATTTGGTAGAATATTGTATAACACATAGATTCCTACAAACATAAATAAAAAAAGCTCTTATGCATGTGTAAACGTATTATATGAGTAAATAAATTTGCGCTCTTTTGAAAAATGGATCATCATAGGGCCGATGTATGAAATTCAAGTCAATGTATTTATTTATTTGTATGTATATAGCTATAGGGGATCATATAAAGGAAGCAGATTTTATTATTTTAGATATAAACAATTCTATGAATTACTCCTTGAGAGTTACTTTGAAAACAAAAAAAGGAAAGTCATATTTTCTCAATTCCAAAAAATTGTATAACTGGATCTAATATATATGAGTTGGCGATCAGAATCTATATGGATAGAATTTATAACGGGGTCTCGAAAAACAAGTAATTTCTGCTGGGCCTTTATCCTATTTTTAGGTTCATTAGGATTCTTATTGGTTGGAACTTCCAGTTATCTTGGTAGAAATGTTATATCGTTATTTCCGTCTCAGCAAATCATTTTTTTTCCGCAAGGGATTGTGATGTCTTTCTATGGGATCGCAGGTCTCTTTATTAGTTGCTATTTGTGGTGCACTATTTTGTGGAATGTGGGTAGTGGTTATGATCTTTTCGACCGAAAAGAGGGAATAGTGCGTATTTTTCGTTGGGGATTTCCTGGAAAAAGTCGTCGCATCTTTTTACGATTCCTTATGAAAGATATTCAGTCCATCAGAATAGAAGTTAAAGAGGGTGTTTCTGCTCGGCGTGTCCTTTATATGGAAATTCGAGGTCAAGGGGCTATTCCTTTAATTCGTACTGATGAGAATTTTACTACACGAGAAATTGAGCAAAAAGCTGCTGAATTGGCTTACTTCTTGCGTGTACCAATTGAAGTATTTTGAAATGAATTAATTTTAAAAGACTAAATGCTTTGGCAGTAGGAAGAAAAAATGACAGAATTTCTTTATTTTTTTTTGTCAATTGAACATTCATCTATTCTTTTATGCTCGTTTTTTTTTTGATATATTTGTATAGAGAAGAAAAGGAGTTTCTTCGTCTCGAAATTAGTATTGATCGAAAAAAGGGGGAATAACATCCTGGAAACCCTATTTTTTTCTTGATTCAAAGCAAAGACTAAGTATTGAATCAAAAGAAAAAGAGAAAATGGATTCATAGGTTCAATACATTCTATTCGAATTAGAATAGAAACTCCTGCTCGATAGAAATATTAGATCTAATAGAATCAACAAATGAGGTAGGTTCATTAACAATTCACAGATTCAAAATGGCAAAAAAGAAAGCATTCATTCCTTTTTTTGATTTTACATCTATAGTCTTTTTGCCCTGGTTGATCTCTCTCTGCTGTAATAAAAGTTTAAAAACTTGGATTACTAATTGGTGGAATACTAGACAATGCGAAACTTTTTTGAATGATATTCAAGAAAAAAGTATTCTAGAAAAATTCATACAATTAGAGGAACTATTCCAGCTCGATGAAATGATAAAGGAATACCCAGAAACCGATTTACAACAATTTCGTCTAGGAATCCACAAAGAAACGATCCAATTCATCAAGATACACAATGAGTATCGTATCCATACAATCTTGCACTTCTCGACAAATCTAATATCTTTCGTTATTCTAAGTGGTTATTCCTTTTGGGGTAAGGAAAAGCTTTTTATTCTGAATTCTTGGGTTCAAGAATTCCTATATAATTTAAGTGATACAATTAAAGCTTTTTCGATTCTTTTATTAACTGATTTATGTATCGGATTCCATTCGCCTCACGGTTGGGAACTAATGATTGGTTATATTTACAAAGATTTTGGGTTTGCTCATTATGAGCAAATTTTATCTGGTCTAGTTTCTACCTTTCCAGTCATTCTTGATACAATTTTTAAATATTGGATCTTTCGTTATTTAAATCGTGTATCTCCGTCACTTGTAGTGATTTATCATGCAATAAATGACTAAAAAATGATTCACTGATTCAATTCTAATCTTTCGTACCTTATACATCATAACCAAATCAAAGTCGTATTTACTTTACTCTTTTTACCCATGAGGGATTCCTTGTATATTTCAACAAAAAAATTGTATTTTTTTTTCAGTAAATGTAAATAGCAGAATTGTGGCTAGGGAAGTATATTCTCGACCTACCTAACTTTATTGTAGAAATTTTCGGGATAAATGATTGGACCATGCAAACTAGAAATACCTTTTCTTGGATAAGGGAAGAGATTACTCGCTCCATATCTGTCTCACTTATGATATATATAATAACTTGGGCATCGATTTCAAGTGCATATCCGATTTTTGCCCAGCAGAATTATGAAAATCCACGAGAGGCAACTGGGCGTATTGTATGTGCCAATTGCCATTTAGCTAATAAGCCCGTGGATATTGAGGTTCCACAAACGGTACTTCCTGATACTGTATTTGAAGCAGTTGTTAAAATTCCTTATGATATGCAACTAAAACAAGTTCTAGCTAATGGTAAAAAAGGAGCTTTGAATGTGGGAGCAGTTCTTATTTTACCGGAGGGGTTTGAATTAGCCCCCCCCGATCGTATTTCACCCGAGATGAAAGAAAAGATAGGAAATCTATCTTTTCAGAATTATCGCCCCAATAAAAAAAATATTCTTGTGATAGGTCCTGTTCCTGGTCAAAAATATAGTGAAATAACCTTTCCTATTCTTGCCCCAGACCCTGCTACTAATAAAGATGTTCACTTCTTAAAATATCCTATATACGTAGGTGGAAATAGGGGAAGGGGTCAGATTTATCCTGATGGTAGCAAAAGTAACAATACAGTTTATAATGCTACGGCAGGAGGGATAATAAGCAAAATTTTACGAAAAGAAAAAGGGGGATACGAAATAACCATAGTGGATGCGTCGAATGAACGCCAAGTGATTGATATTATCCCTCGAGGCCTAGAACTTCTTGTTTCAGAGGGCGAATCCATTAAACTCGATCAACCATTAACGAGTAATCCTAATGTGGGTGGATTTGGTCAGGGGGATGCGGAAATAGTACTTCAAGATCCATTACGTGTCCAAGGCCTTTTGTTCTTCTTAGGATCGGTTGTTTTGGCACAAATATTTTTGGTTCTTAAAAAGAAACAGTTTGAGAAGGTTCAATTATCCGAAATGAATTTTTAGATCTGTCTATTTAGCTTTATAAAATTCGTAAAAAAGAACCAAAAAATTTATGAAAAGCCTTTTGCCTCTCTTTAGATTTTCTATTCCTTTTCGACCAGATGTCAGGAATTACGTGTATCATAGTCCTAATCCT